GCTAGTGTAGCTTAATTAAAGCATAACACTGAAGATGTTAAGATGGGCCCTAGAAAGCCCCGCAGGCACAAAGGTTTGGTCCTGGCCTTTCCAACAACTCTAGCTTAACTTACACATGCAAGTATCCGCACTCCCGTGAGAATGCCCCACAGTTCCCTGCCTGGGAACAAGGAGCTGGTATCAGGCACACTTCTTCTGCAGCCCACGACGCCTTGCTTAGCCACACCCCCAAGGGAATTCAGCAGTGACAAACATTAAGCCATAAGTGAAAACTTGACTTAGTCAAAGCTAAGAGGGCCGGTAAAACTCGTGCCAGCCACCGCGGTTATACGAGAGGCCCAAGTTGTTAGACATCGGCGTAAAGCGTGGTTAAGACAATTTTTATACTAAAGCCAAACATCTTCCGCACTGTTATACGTTCACGAAGACAGGAAGCCCAATCACGAAAGTAGCTTTATAACATCTGAACCCACGAAAGCTAGGGCACAAACTGGGATTAGATACCCCACTATGCCTAGCCATAAACATAGACAGTTCACATACCCCACTGTCCGCCCGGGTACTACGAGCATCAGCTTAAAACCCAAAGGACTTGGCGGTGCTTTAAACCCACCTAGAGGAGCCTGTTCTAGAACCGATAATCCCCGTTCAACCTCACCCTTCCTTGTTCTTCCCGCCTATATACCACCGTCGTCAGTTTACCCTGTGAAGGTCAAACAGTAAGCACAATCGGCATAGCCCAAAACGTCAGGTCGAGGTGTAGCGTATGGAAGGGGAAGAAATGGGCTACATTCCCTGGTACCAGGGCATACGGATTATATGCTGAAACGCATATCTGAAGGAGGATTTAGCAGTAAGCAGGAAGTAGAGTGTCCTGCTGAAACCGGCTCTGAAGCGCGCACACACCGCCCGTCACTCTCCCCAAGCTAAGATTTTTAACATATCTAAAACCCTATAACTGTAAAGGGGAGGCAAGTCGTAACATGGTAAGTGTACCGGAAGGTGCACTTGGAACAAATATACCAGAGTATAGCTAAGACAGAAAAGCATCTCCCTTACACTGAGAAGTCATCCGTGCAAATCGGATTACCCTGACGCTAAAAAGCTAGCCCCCACACCCAAAAACAACAAACCACTGTTCATACCCCCAAACAAATTAACCAACCAATTAACAAACCATTTTTCCCCCCTAGTATAGGCGATAGAAAAGGAACCTTGGAGCAATAGATAAAGTACCGCAAGGGAAAGCTGAAAGAGAAGTGAAACAACCCAGTTAAGCTTAAAAAAGCAGAGATTCCAACTCGTACCTTTTGCATCATGAATTAGCTAGTAAGATTCAAGCGAAGAGCACTTTAGTTTGCCTCCCCGAAACTAAGTGAGCTACTCCAAGATAGCCTAGTAATAGGGCGAACCCGTCTCTGTGGCAAAAGAGTGGGAAAAGCTTCGAGTAGTGGTGACAGACCTATCGAACTTAGTTATAGCTGGTTGCCTGAGAACTGGATAGAAGTTCAGCCTCCCGGCTTCTCCCCTCACATCTAATCTTACCCTTTAGACACATATAAGAAACCAGGAGAGTTAATTAAAGGGGGTACAGCCCCTTTAATACAAGACACAACTTTCCCAGGAGGATAAAGATCATAATTTAAATAAGGAACAATGTCTAGGTGGGCCTAAAAGCAGCCACCCTAACAGAAAGCGTTAAAGCTCAGACATACTACTTTGTCCCCCTATTCTGATAACATAATCTTAACCCCCTAACCTTATCAGGCCATTCCATGCGACCATGGAAGAAATTATGCTAATATGAGTAACAAGAGAGCACTTACGACTCTCTCCCCGCACAAGTGTAAATCGGAATGGACAACCCACCGAATCTTAACGGCCCCAAACAAAGAGGGTAATGGACTACAAACCAAACAACCAGAAAACCATCCAATAAATCTAACCGTTAGCCCTACACTGGTGTGCTTCCAAGGAAAGACTAAAAGAAAGAAAAGGAACTCGGCAAACACATCAAGCCTCGCCTGTTTACCAAAAACATCGCCTCTTGCAAAATTAACAAATAAGAGGTCCCGCCTGCCCTGTGACTATACGTTTAACGGCCGCGGTATTTTGACCGTGCAAAGGTAGCGCAATCACTTGTCTTTTAAATGGAGACCCGTATGAATGGCGCAACGAGGGCTTAACTGTCTCTTCTTTCAAGTCAATGAAATTGATCTCCCCGTGCAGAAGCGGGGATACGCACATAAGACGAGAAGACCCTGTGGAGCTTTAGGCACCAAGGCAGAATATGTTAAGTACCCCAGACTAATGGTTAAAACAAGTTATAACCTGCCCTAATGCCTTCGGTTGGGGCGACCGCGGGGAAATGAAAAACCCCCATGTGGAATGGGAACACAACTCCTACAGCTAAGAGCCCCTGTTCTAAGCAACAGAACCTCTGACTATTAAGATCCGGCAATGCCGATCAACGGACCAAGTTACCCCAGGGATAACAGCGCAATCCCCTTCTAGAGCCCATATCGACAAGGGGGTTTACGACCTCGATGTTGGATCAGGACATCCTAATGGTGCAGCCGCTATTAAGGGTTCGTTTGTTCAACGATTAAAGTCCTACGTGATCTGAGTTCAGACCGGAGTAATCCAGGTCAGTTTCCATCTATGAAATGTTCTTCCCTAGTACGAAAGGACCGGAAAGAAGAAGCCTATGCTTAAAGTACGCCTCTCCCGCATCTACTGACTCCAACTCAAGTAGACAAGTGGACATACCCTCCCTCCGACCCGCCCAAGAGAATGGCATGTTGAGGTGGCAGAGCACGGCTTCATTGCAAAAGATTTAAGCTCTTTACACAGAGGTTCAAATCCTCTCCTCTACTATGATCTCAACACTAATAACTCACATCATTAACCCACTAGCCTTTATCGTTCCAGTCCTCTTAGCCGTTGCCTTCCTGACCCTGCTTGAACGAAAAGTACTAGGGTATATACAATTTCGAAAGGGCCCGAACATCGTGGGCCCTTACGGACTCCTCCAACCCATTGCTGATGGCATCAAACTGTTCATCAAAGAACCCATTCGACCCGTAACCTCTTCCCCCCTCCTATTCCTAGCCACACCTATTATAGCCCTCACACTGGCCCTAACCCTATGAGCGCCTATACCCATACCACATCCAGTAATCGACCTCAACCTAGGAGTCCTATTTATCCTCGCCCTATCAAGCCTGGCGGTTTACTCCATTCTGGGATCAGGGTGAGCTTCCAATTCGAAATATGCCCTCATCGGAGCACTACGAGCCGTAGCCCAAACCATTTCATACGAAGTAAGCCTTGGACTGATTCTCCTAAACGCAATCATCTTTACTGGAGGTTTTACACTACAAACTTTCAGCATCGCCCAAGAAAGCGTGTGACTAATTATACCAGCCTGACCCCTAGCAGCCATATGATACATCTCAACACTAGCAGAGACTAACCGAGCTCCTTTTGACCTAACAGAAGGCGAATCGGAACTAGTCTCAGGCTTCAACGTAGAATACGCCGGAGGCCCCTTCGCACTATTTTTCCTAGCAGAATATTCCAACATTCTTCTCATAAACACTCTGTCTGCTACCCTCTTCCTGGGGGCCACATACTTCCCCTCCTTTCCCATATTCACAACAACCAACCTCATAATTAAAGCAACCCTCCTCTCAGTTGTATTCCTATGGGTACGAGCCTCCTACCCCCGATTTCGATACGACCAACTCATGCACCTTATCTGAAAAAACTTCCTCCCTCTTACCTTAGCACTAGTTATTTGACACTTATCAGTGCCCATTGCATTTGCAGGATTACCCCCTCAAATGTAAACAGGAGTTGTGCCTGAAACAAAGGGCCACTTTGATAGAGTGAATTATGAGGGTTAAAGTCCCTCCAACTCCTTAGAAAGAAGGGGTTCGAACCCTACCTGGGGAGATCAAAACTCCCAGTGCTTCCACTACACCACTTCCTAGTAGAATCAGCTAATTAAAGCTTTCGGGCCCATACCCCGAACATGTTGGTTAAAGTCCTTCTTCTGCTAATGACCGTTATTACGCTCACCATCCTTCTCTTTGCACTCGGTACTGGCACCACCCTCACATTCGTGAGCTCCCACTGGCTCCTGGCCTGAATGGGTTTAGAAATCAGCACCCTCGCTATCCTGCCCCTCATAGCCCAACAGCACCACCCCCGAGCCGTTGAAGCAGCTACTAAGTATTTTCTCATTCAAGCAACAGCGGCTGCCGTACTTCTATTTGCAAGCACCACTAACGCCTGAATCTCAGGGCACTGAGACATTCAACAAACAAGCCACCCGCTACCTCTTACCCTAGTTACACTAGCCTTAGCCCTCAAAATTGGACTTGCCCCACTCCACTCCTGACAACCCGAAGTTCTCCAAGGACTAGGACTAAATACGGGCATTATTTTAGCCACCTGACAAAAACTAGCCCCCTTCGCCATTCTCACTCAAATCCAAACCCCTAACTCCCTCCTTCTTATTACTCTAGGCATTGCCTCAATTTTTATTGGAGGCTGAGGGGGACTTAACCAAACCCAACTCCGAAAAGTACTCGGCTACTCCTCAATTGCCCACCTAGGCTGAATAATCCTTGTATTACAGTACTCACGCTCTCTAGCCCTACTTGCCCTCTTACTCTACATTATCGTAACTTACGCCACATTCACCCTTTTTACCCTCAAAAACGTTACCTCTGTAAAAGCACTATTTGCCCTCGGAGCAAAAAACCCCGTCCTCACCACCTTACTACCCTTCCTACTACTGTCCTTAGCTAGCCTCCCACCACTAACAGGCTTCCTGGCAAAACTGCTCATTCTAAAAGAACTAACCAAGCAAGGCCTAGCCCCCACAGCAGCATTAGCCATTATGGGTACACTCCTTAGCGCATTCTTCTACGTACGACTCTCCGTAGCAACAGCCCTTACCCTTGCCCCCAACACCATAACCGGCACAGCTCCCTGACGACTCGCATCCACACGACTTACTATACCAATCTCTATTAGTACCGTACTAGCCGTCGCCCTCCTACCCCTCACCCCCGCCCTGCTCGCACTACTCACTTACTAGTGCAAGCCCTAAGTGACTTAGGTTAAACATCTAGACCAAGAGCCTTCAAAGCTCTCAGCGGAGGTGAAAACCCTCCAGCCGCTGTAAGACTTGCGGGATATTACCCCACATCTCCTGCATGCAAAACAGACACTTTAATTAAGCTAAAGCCTTACTAGATAGGCAGGCCTCGATCCTACAAACTCTTAGTTAACAGCTAAGCGCCCAAACCAGCGAGCATCCATCTAGCTTTCCCCCGCCTGATCAAACAAATTTCAAGGCGGGGGAAAGCCCCGGCAGACGATTAGTCTGCTTCTTCAGATTTGCAATCTGATATGTCTAAACACCTCGGGACTTGGTAAGAAGAGGACTCAAACCTCTGTGCATGGGGCTACAATCCACCGCTTAAAACTCAGCCATCTTACCTGTGGCAACTACACGTTGACTTTTTTCGACCAATCATAAAGACATCGGCACCCTCTATTTATTATTCGGTGCTTGAGCTGGAATGGTAGGTACAGCTTTAAGCCTACTAATTCGAGCTGAACTAAATCAGCCAGGCAGCCTCCTTGGGGACGACCAAATCTACAATGTTATCGTCACAGCACATGCATTTGTAATAATTTTTTTTATAGTAATACCAGCTATAATTGGAGGATTTGGAAACTGACTAGTTCCCCTAATAATTGGAGCCCCTGACATAGCATTCCCCCGAATGAATAACATAAGCTTCTGACTCCTTCCGCCTTCCCTCCTACTCCTCCTAGCTTCTGCTGGAGTAGAAGCCGGGGCCGGAACCGGATGAACAGTATACCCCCCTCTAGCTGGCAACTTGGCCCATGCAGGCGCATCAGTAGACCTGACCATCTTCTCCCTTCATTTAGCGGGAGTTTCCTCAATTCTAGGGGCCATTAATTTTATCACCACTATTATTAACATGAAACCCCCTGCTATCTCTCAGTATCAAACACCACTATTCGTCTGAGCAGTATTAATTACCGCAGTCCTACTACTTCTTTCCCTCCCAGTCCTTGCTGCAGGAATTACAATGCTCCTTACGGACCGAAACCTAAATACCACCTTCTTTGACCCTGCAGGAGGAGGAGACCCAATTCTTTACCAACACTTATTCTGATTCTTTGGCCACCCAGAAGTGTACATTCTTATTCTCCCCGGGTTCGGAATAATTTCCCACATCGTCGCCTACTACAGCGGTAAAAAAGAACCCTTCGGCTATATAGGAATAGTATGGGCTATAATGGCAATTGGCCTCCTAGGCTTCATTGTGTGAGCCCACCACATGTTCACAGTTGGAATGGACGTAGACACACGTGCCTACTTCACATCCGCGACAATGATTATTGCAATTCCCACCGGCGTTAAAGTCTTTAGCTGATTAGCAACCCTTCACGGAGCCGACATTAAATGGGAAGCACCACTTCTCTGAGCCCTCGGCTTTATTTTCCTCTTCACTGTAGGAGGACTGACAGGTATTATCCTAGCCAACTCGTCTTTAGACATTGTTCTTCATGACACATACTACGTAGTAGCCCACTTCCACTACGTACTGTCTATGGGAGCCGTATTCGCCATCCTCGCCGGCTTCGTTCATTGATTCCCCCTATTTACCGGCTACACACTTCACGAAACCTGAACAAAAGTACACTTCGGAGTTATATTCGCAGGAGTTAATCTAACCTTCTTCCCCCAGCACTTCCTTGGCCTAGCTGGAATGCCCCGACGATACTCAGACTATCCCGATGCCTACACACTATGAAACTCCATCTCCTCTATAGGCTCTCTTGTTTCACTATTAGCAGTATCCTTATTTATGTATATTGTCTGAGAAGCATTCTCTTCTAAACGAGAAGTCCTAGCAGTAGAATATACAGCAACCAACGTAGAATGACTCCACGGCTGCCCTCCCCCCTACCACACATTTGAGGAGCCCGCATTTGTTAAAGTACAGCACAATTAACCGAGAAAGGGAGGAATTGAACCCCCATAGACTGGTTTCAAGCCAGTCGCATAACCACTCTGCCACTTTCTTCAATAAGACGCTAGTAAAACAGCTATTACACTGCTTTGTCAAGGCAGAATTGTGGGTTAAACCCCCGCGTGTCTTATATTATAATGGCACATCCCCAACAACTAGGATTCCAAGACGCAACCTCACCTCTAATAGAAGAGCTTCTTCACTTCCACGACCACGCCCTAATAATTGTATTCCTGATTAGTGCATTTGTACTTTATATTATTGTGGCCATGGTTACTACCAAAATTTATGATAAATACATTTTAGACTCCCAGGAAATCGAAATTATCTGAACCGTTCTCCCAGCAGTTATCCTTATTATAATTGCCCTCCCCTCCCTACGCATTCTTTATATTATAGATGAAGTCAACGACCCACACCTAACAGTGAAAGCTATAGGTCATCAATGATATTGAAGCTACGAATACACCGACTACGAAGAACTTGGATTTGACTCCTATATAATCCCAACCCAAGACCTAGCGCCCGGCCAATTCCGACTTTTAGAAACAGACCACCGAATAGTAGTCCCAGTGGAATCACCCATCCGGGTCCTAGTCTCCGCTGAAGACGTACTGCACTCCTGAGCAGTCCCCACACTAGGGGTAAAAATAGACGCAGTGCCCGGCCGCCTGAACCAGACAGCCTTTATTACCTCACGACCAGGGGTCTTCTACGGACAGTGCTCTGAGATTTGTGGAGCAAACCACAGCTTTATACCTATCGTAGTGGAAGCCGTCCTACTAGAATGCTTCGAAAACTGACTATCCCTCTCTCTTCAAGACCTATCACTGAGAAGCTTAAAAGGGACAAAGCGCTAGCCTTTTAAGCTAGAAACTGGTGACCCCCAACCACCCTCAGTGAAATGCCCCAGCTAAATCCAAACCCCTGATTTGCCATCCTAGTATTTACCTGAATAGTCTTTTTGTACCTTCTCCCTATGAAAATCATAGGACACACTTACCCAAGTGAGCAAACCGCTCAAATTCCCTATTTCGCCCAGCCAGAAAACTGACTCTGACCATGATTCTAAGCCTCTTCGACCAATTCATAAGCCCCTGACACATAGGAGTCCCTCTACTAGCCATCTCTCTCGTCCTCCCCTGAGTCCTCTTCCCAACACCCACCCTTCGCTGATTAAATAACCGCATACTAACCTTTCAAAGCTGATTTATTGCCCGATTTACTCACCAAACTTTCCTGCCTCTAAATATTGACGGGCACAAATGAGCCCTCCTTCTGGCCTCCCTCATAGTATTTCTTATTACCTTAAACATGCTTGGCCTTCTCCCTTATACTTTCACCCCCACAACACAACTGTCTCTTAACCTTGGCCTTGCCGTTCCCCTATGATTGGCAACCGTAGTAATCGGAATGCGTAACCAACCAACAGCAGCCCTAGGACACCTTCTTCCAGAAGGAACCCCCACACCCTTAATTCCAGTCCTTATTATTATTGAAACAATTAGCTTATTTATCCGACCTGTTGCCCTAGGAGTGCGACTTACAGCAAACCTAACAGCCGGCCATCTCCTTATTCAGCTAGTCTCATCAGCCGTCTTTGTTCTTCTACCCATAATGCCAACGGTAGCCATGCTAACAGCAATCCTACTTCTTATATTAACGCTCCTAGAAGTTGCCGTAGCAATAATTCAGGCCTATGTATTCGTCCTACTCCTAAGCCTTTATCTACAAGAAAACGTCTAATGGCCCATCAAGCACACGCATATCATATAGTCGACCCCAGCCCTTGACCTCTAACAGGCGCAGTTGCCGCTCTGTTAATGACCTCAGGCCTTGCAGTTTGATTCCACTTCCACACCACAACACTTATAACCCTTGGAATTATTCTTCTTCTCCTTACAATATTCCAATGATGACGAGACATCGTGCGGGAAGGCACATATCAAGGACACCACACACCCCCTGTCCAAAAAGGCCTTCGATACGGAATAATTCTCTTCATTACCTCAGAAGTCTTCTTCTTTTTAGGATTCTTCTGAGCTTTTTACCATTCAAGCCTCGCACCTACCCCCGAACTAGGAGGCTGCTGACCCCCTACGGGCATCACCACCTTAGACCCATTCGAAGTCCCTCTTCTCAATACAGCTGTCCTCCTTGCCTCAGGAGTAACAGTCACCTGAGCACACCACAGCATTATAGAAGGAATACGAAACCAAGCAATCCAATCTCTGACTCTAACCATTCTCCTCGGATTCTACTTCACGTTCCTGCAAGGAATAGAATACTATGAAGCTCCATTTACAATTGCCGACGGAGTCTACGGCTCTACATTCTTTGTAGCAACCGGCTTTCACGGCCTGCACGTTATTATTGGCTCTACCTTCCTAGCCGTCTGCCTCCTACGTCAAGTTCAATACCACTTCACATCTGAGCATCACTTTGGATTCGAGGCAGCCGCCTGATACTGACATTTCGTAGACGTCGTCTGATTATTCCTGTATATCTCTATCTACTGATGAGGATCATAGTCTTTCTAGTACTAACGTTAGTATAAGTGACTTCCAATCACCCGGTCTTGGTTAAAATCCAAGGAAAGACAATGAACTTAGTAATGACAATTATTTCCATCACCCTTGCACTCTCTATCATCCTAGCCACCGTCTCCTTCTGACTCCCCCAAATAACCCCCGATTACGAAAAACTATCCCCCTATGAATGCGGATTTGACCCTCTAGGCACAGCCCGACTGCCTTTTTCCATTCGATTTTTTCTCGTAGCCATCCTTTTCCTCCTATTCGACTTAGAAATTGCTCTTCTCCTCCCGCTCCCCTGAGGAGATCAACTAACATCCCCCCTCCTTACCTTCTTATGAGCCTCCGCCGTTTTAGCCCTCCTCACCCTAGGCCTAGCCTACGAATGACTTCAGGGCGGACTAGAATGAGCCGAATAGGCAGTTAGTTTAAGAAAAACATTTGATTTCGGCTCAAAAGCTTCTGGTTAAAATCCATAACTACCTAATGACCCCCGCTCACTTCACTTTCTCGTCAGCATTTCTACTAGGGCTCACAGGCCTAGCCTTCCATCGAACACACCTCCTCTCCGCCCTCCTCTGCTTAGAAGGAATAATACTATCCCTATTTATTGCCATGTCCCTATGAACACTACAACTAGATGCTACCGCCTTCTCGCCCTCACCCATGCTCTTGCTAGCATTTTCAGCTTGTGAAGCAAGCGCAGGCCTGGCCCTCCTAGTAGCAACAGCTCGCACCCACGGCACCGACCGCCTACAAAGCCTAAACCTCCTACAATGCTAAAAATCCTCATCCCCACCCTAATGCTAGTCCCAACGATTTGACTCTCCCCTGCTAAACGCCTCTGACCCGTAACCCTCGCGCACAGCCTAATCATCGCCCTAGCTAGCTTTTCCTGATTAAAAAACCTCTCAGAGACAGGATGATCCTGCCTTAACCTGTACCTAGCAACCGACCCCCTTTCCACACCCCTCCTAGTCCTCACCTGTTGACTCCTCCCCCTTATAATTCTTGCCAGTCAAAACCACCTGACCTCTGAGCCTATTGGCCGCCAACGAATATATATTACACTACTCACCACTCTTCAAATCTTCTTAATTATAGCATTCGGTGCCACCGAAATTATTATGTTCTATGTCATGTTTGAAGCCACACTTCTCCCAACCCTGGTCCTAATTACCCGATGAGGAAATCAAACAGAACGACTAAGCGCGGGGTTCTATTTCCTATTTTATACCTTAGCAGCATCCCTCCCCCTCCTTATCGCCCTACTACTCCTTCAAAATAGCACAGGGACCCTATCCCTGCTGACCCTACAATTCTCCAACCCCCTCCACCTCACCTCCTATGCAGACAAGATTTGATGAGTCAGCTGCTTACTAGCATTCCTGGTTAAAATACCACTTTATGGAGTGCACCTCTGACTTCCCAAAGCACACGTCGAAGCCCCCGTTGCAGGCTCTATAGTTCTTGCCGCCGTACTACTAAAACTTGGAGGTTACGGAATAATACGTATACTGACAATTCTCGAACCCCTCACCAAAGAGCTAAGTTACCCATTCATTATCCTTGCACTATGAGGCGTAATTATGACAGGCTCAATCTGCCTACGCCAAACCGACCTTAAGTCACTCATCGCTTACTCCTCAGTAAGCCACATAGGCCTAGTAGTAGGAGGCATTCTCATTCAAACAGCCTGAGGCTTCACAGGTGCCCTCATTCTCATAATTGCACATGGTTTAACCTCCTCCGCCCTCTTCTGTCTCGCAAATACCAATTACGAACGTACCCACAGCCGAACTATGCTACTAGCCCGAGGCCTACAAATAGCCCTCCCATTAATGACATCATGATGATTTATTGCCAGCCTAGCCAACCTAGCCCTCCCACCCCTTCCTAACCTCATAGGAGAGCTAATAATCTTCACATCACTATTCAACTGATCCTGATGAACCTTTATCCTTACAGGGGCCGGAACCCTAATCACAGCAGCCTACTCCCTCTATATGTTCCTGATGACCCAACGAGGACCACTCCCAGCACACATTATTGCCTTAGACCCCTCCCATTCACGAGAACATCTACTAATTACCCTCCACCTTCTTCCCCTCCTCCTCCTAATCCTGAAGCCCGAACTAATCTGAGGTTGAACCGCTTGTAGGTATAGTTTTAACAAAAATATTAGATTGTGATTCTAAAGACAGAGGTTAAAATCCCCTTACCCACCGAGAGAGGCTCGCAGCAACGAAGACTGCTAATCTTCGCCACCTTGGTTAAACCCCAAGGCTCACTCGAACGCTCCTAAAGGATAACAGCTCATCCGTTGGTCTTAGGAACCAAAAACTCTTGGTGCAAATCCAAGTAGCAGCTATGCACTTTACACCCCTCATTATAACATCAAGCTTAATCCTTATTTTTGCACTTCTACTCTACCCCGTACTCACAACTTTGAACCCTAACCCACGAAAACCTAACTGAGCCCTAACCCAAGTTAAAGGGGCAGTAAAAGCAGCCTTCTTCATTAGTCTCCTACCTCTTTGCCAGTTCCTTAACGAGGGCGCAGAAACAGTCATCACCAACTGAACCTGAATAAACACCACAACCTTTGACATTAACATTAGCTTTAAATTCGACTACTACTCCATCACATTTACCCCAATTGCCCTCTACGTCACCTGGGCCATCCTTGAATTTGCATCCTGATACATACACTCAGACCCTTTCATAAACCGATTCTTCAAATACCTCCTCATCTTCCTCATTGCCATAATCATCCTAGTCACAGCAAACAACCTATTCCAACTCTTCATTGGATGAGAAGGAGTAGGCATTATATCTTTCCTTCTTATCGGCTGATGGTATGGACGAGCAGATGCAAATACCGCTGCCCTTCAAGCAGTCCTATATAATCGAGTGGGAGATATTGGCCTACTCTTCGCCATAGCATGGATCGCAATAAACCTCAACTCCTGAGAATTACAACAAATCTTTGCAGCAGCCAAAAATATAGACCTAACCCTCCCCCTTCTTGGCCTTATCCTTGCTGCCACTGGAAAGTCAGCCCAATTTGGCCTACACCCCTGACTTCCTTCTGCCATAGAAGGCCCTACACCGGTCTCTGCCCTATTACACTCTAGCACTATGGTCGTAGCCGGCATTTTTTTACTTATCCGAATAAGCCCCTTATTACAAGATAATCAACTAGCACTAACAACCTGCCTATGCTTAGGAGCACTAACCACGCTATTTACCGCCACCTGCGCGCTCACACAAAATGACATCAAAAAAATCGTTGCTTTCTCTACATCAAGCCAACTAGGCCTGATAATAGTTGCTATCGGATTAAACCAGCCCCAACTCGCCTTCATTCACATCTCCACCCACGCCTTTTTTAAGGCATTACTATTCCTATGCTCTGGTTCAATTATCCACAGCCTCAACGACGAACAAGACATTCGAAAAATAGGGGGCATACATCATCTGACCCCCTTCACATCCTCCTGCCTTACTATCGGCAGCTTAGCCCTCACAGGCACACCCTTCTTAGCCGGCTTCTTCTCAAAAGACGCTATCATCGAAGCACTAAACACATCTCACCTCAACGCCTGAGCCCTTGTCTTAACCCTTCTAGCCACCTCCTTTACGGCTGTCTACAGCTTACGCGTAGTCTTCTTTGTATCTATAGGACACCCCCGATTTAACTCTTTTTCCCCTATTAACGAAAACGACCCAGCAATAGTCAACCCTATAAAACGACTAGTTGGAGGGAGCATCGTTGCCGGTTTCGTGATTATCTCGAACACTCTTCCCCTAAAAACGCCCGTCATATCTATACCTCCCTCACTTAAGCTAGCCGCCCTAGCTGTCTCTATCCTAGGTCTAATTATGGCCCTCGAACTAGCATCCCTAACAAGCAAACAATTCCAGCCAACTCCCCGACTAACCTACCACCACTTCTCTAATATGCTAGGATTTTTTCCAACAATCATACATCGCCTTCCACCCAAACTAAACTTATCCCTGGGACAAACAATTGCTACCCAAATGATTGACCAGACTTGATTAGAAAAAACTGGCCCTAAAGCCGTAACTTCCTTAAATACCCCTCTCATCTCAACCATCAGCAACGTCCAACGAGGAATAATTAAAACTTATCTTATCACATTCCTCCTAACCCTGTCCCTCGCAACCCTCGCACTTCTATTCTAAACAGCCCGAAGAGTTCCCCGACTCAGACCCCGAGTTAACTCCAACACCACAAATAGAGTAAGAAGAAGCACCCACGCACCCACAACTAACAACCCACCCCCTAGCGAATACATCAACGCAACTCCACCAATATCTCCTCGGAGCACAGAAAACTCACTAAACTCCTCCGCTGATACTCAAGAAAATTCGTATCAACCTTCATACAAAAAGCAAGTTACTAAAGCCACCCCCAGAGTATACATAACCATATACACAGCAACAGCTCCGCTTCCAAAGGTCTCGGGGTAAGGCTCGGCAGCAAGAGCCGCCGAATAAGCAAACACAACTAACATCCCTCCCAAGTAAATTAAAAATAAAATTAAAGACAAGAAAGAGCCCCCATGTCCTGCTAAAATCCCACATCCAAACCCCGCTACCACTACTAACCCTAAGGCAGCGAAATAAGGAGAGGGATTAGAAGCCACCACAATAAGACCCAACACTAAACCCAGTGAAAATAAAGATATCATATAAGTCATAATTCCTGCCAGGACTCTAACCAGGATTAATGGCTTGAAAAACCACCGTTATTATTTAACTACAAGAACCCTAATGGCAAGCTTACGCAAAACCCACCCTCTCCTAAAAATTGCTAATGATGCATTAGTTGACCTCCCAGCCCCATCCAACATCTCAGCATGATGAAACTTCGGCTCCCTACTAGGTCTCTGCCTGGTGTCCCAAATCGTAACGGGACTGTTCCTGGCCATACACTACACCTCAGATATCGCAACAGCCTTCTCATCCGTTGCCCACATTTGTCGAGACGTAAACTACGGCTGGCTAATCCGAAATCTCCACGCCAACGGCGCATCCTTCTTCTTTATCTGCATCTACTTCCACATTGGCCGAGGCCTATACTATGGCTCCTTCCTTAACAAAGAAGCATGAAATATTGGAGTAATTCTTTTACTATTAGTAATGATAACTGCTTTCGTCGGCTATGTTTTGCCCTGAGGCCAAATATCATTTTGAGGGGCCACCGTCATTACCAACCTCCTATCCGCAGTCCCCTATGTTGGCAACACCCTCGTCCAATGAATTTGAGGCGGTTTCTCAGTAGACAATGCAACCCTCACCCGCTTTTTCGCATTCCACTTCCTCCTGCCCTTTATTATCGCAGCCATAAGCCTCATCCACCTACTATTCCTACACGAACAAGGCGCAAACAATCCCCTTGGCTTAAATTCAGACGCAGACAAAATCCCTTTCCACCCTTACTTTTCCTACAAAGACCTTTTAGGATTCGCCATCCTTTTAATTGCATTAACCTGTTTAGCACTCTTTTCTCCTAACCTACTGGGAGACCCAGACAACTTCACCCCAGCTAACCCTCTTGTAACACCACCACACATTAAGCCCGAATGATATTTCTTATTTGCCTATGCAATTCTTCGATCAATTCCTAACAAATTAGGAGGAGTGCTAGCCCTGCTAGCATCAATTCTTGTATTACTATTAGTCCCACTAATCCATACTTCCAAGCAACGAAGCCTAACATTCCGACCCATGACCCAATTCCTATTTTGAACACTGATTGCAAACGTTGCTATTCTCACTTGAATCGGAGGAATACCAGTTGAAGATCCCTATATTATCATTGGCCAAGTCGCCTCCTTCCTCTATTTCTTCCTATTCTTGGTACTCATGCCACTTGCTGGTTGATTAGAAAATAAAGTACTTGAATGATCGTGCATTAGTAGCTCAGCTTCAGAGCGCCGGTCTTGTAAACCGGACGTCGAGGGTTAAAATCCCCCCTACTGCTCAAAGAAAGGGGATTCGAACCCCTACCGCTAACTCCCAAAGCTAGAATTCTTAAATTAAACTATTCCTTGCCTAGTGTTAAGATGCATATACAAGCATAATGTCCTTGAACATATTGATATGTACGAATAACATGTTTTAGGTTAAAATAACATATTATACAATGTTATGAGCACATCTTTCCGTATATTTATGACTGACATTTTTGGACACGCACCTCCTTGTCTTAATAGTAGTAATCATTCATGTAAAGTTCAAAAGTTTAAGGTTTGAAGTACACTTTATCCCCCTAACACGAAAGTCTACCAAGCATATACAAGTAAATGACCATAGTTATTGAGGTCACGGACAAATATATGTAAGGGTTCCATACACTGAATACGACGACATCTGGTTCCTATTTCAGGGTCAGTAACTGTACTTATCCAATGATTATTCCAACGCCTGGCATAAGTTAATGTTGAGAATACATCTCCGGAAACAATCCCCATGCCGAGCATTCTCTCCACAGGGGTCACTGGCAATTTTTATCTCTCTTCTTTTATCATTTGACACTTCACAGTGTAAGCAAACACAATAAAACCAAGGTTGTACTAGTGCTTGTACAACATTTACCTTGGGCGCGAATGTATATACAGTTGATGTAATAAAGATTTAGGACTTAAAAAATTACATTAGATTATATCAAGGACATAAGACTATAACCTACCTTAATACAGACCTCTAAACGTATCAGGTGCCCCGGGTGCTTGTAACTGTAATATTATATATTTTTATACAGCTTTAATAACCCCCCCCCCCCCCCCCCCCCACCCCAGGAGAAACTAACACCTTCGCCAAACCCCTGAGAAACAGAATACCCTCGAGTACATTTTTTTGATCTAAAATGTACATATTTACAATATTACAGTATTACACAC